AAAGGATTTAGTATTGGAAATTTTTGATACGGATTAGTTGTGTATCAATTGCATTTTGTTATGCCATTAAGGAAACACAATTTGAGATCCAAGAACTTTTCATGAATTAACAGTCAATAGTTAAAGTTAATGGGTCCAATTGAATTTGCATGGAATTTTTGCTTGTGTGACTCAAAATGAAAAAATGGTCTTTAATTTCAATATAAAAAAGGAGGGAAATTTTGATTTTTGGGCGTTGCGTGTTTTGATATTTGAGATACTATACAATACAATTAATAACAATTAATAGAAAGGATTCGTTTCCAATCAAAATCAAAAAGGAAGGAAGGATTTTTTTTTGTTTAGGTTTATTGGTAAAGGAATAAGAAAAACGGGATTCAAGATGCAAATCCAATCAAAAAACGGGGGGGTAATATTTCATCTATTTTTCTCATTTTGGCGGCATGGCCGAGTGGTAAGGCGGGGGACTGCAAATCCTTTTTCCCCAGTTCAAATCCGGGTGCCGCCTGATCAATAAAAAATTATAAATACCTTTGCGTGCTGATAGAATAGAATTCGCCGATCCTTGCCTAGCATAAGCAGAGGAAAAAGACTCGAACTTCAGATACTTGCTTGATTTTTAAAAGCTGGAGCTTAAAAGAATGTCAATCCTTGCGCCTGGAGTTCCGGGGAGTATTTTAGTATAGGAAGGAAGGGCTAGGCTATCAAGACTTCCAGTACTAATGTACTGTCTAATGACCTAATGATGGATTCTTGAATTATATAGTTGAGTGGGAAATTGGTAGTTGTGGAAGATTCCTTGTATACAGACTCGCGAGAATTTATGAGTGCTCAGACATTCAATCAATATTGGATTGGATTGTATGAGTAATTGGCTTTTTTTGTTGAAAAAGAAAAACTTCGTTATTTTCGGTAACACCCGGGCAAGAATGTAATAGAAGGTCCCCCGAGTGTTTTTGTGAAATACTCGGGAAGACGCAAGGATTAGATCAAACAGTAGGTAGAGGTATGTGATAGATAGTGATCTATCTTGATTGTATATTGTTATGCTTTTTTATTATGAAGGGTAACAAAAGAAACGATAGGTCTTACTATTCCTACAAGTTCCATTAATAGAATTTTCTTGATAATTACAAGAAAGTAGCTGTGTATCTTGCTTGTACTTAATGTTTCTAAATAATCATATATGAACTTGTTATGGGCGGGGTTACTGGATTGGTTTATCATCAGCCTTCGTTCAGAATTCCCTTTTGACTCTGTGCCATTGATTGCATTATTATTAGTAATCAATAATGGAAGAGTTTCTTCATATTCATAGAGATAGGGGACATAATTCACATGGATATAGTAAGTCTTGCTTGGGCTGCTTTAATGGTAGTCTTTACATTTTCCCTTTCACTCGTAGTATGGGGAAGAAGTGGACTCTAGGGTCATTACTAATTTAATTGAGTTGAATAATCAAACTGTATTGTATCAATAGTTTCATAGATCGTTCTGCAAAGCGTTTTTAAAGAAAAATATCTTCATTTCAAAATTATACTGGAATCCTAATGCAGTAATGTAATAGATGAAGAATAACCTTTCAATCAAACAAATATTTCAATGATTCCCATGCTCGTATTTTGAAAGTAAAAGGAATACACATGATATGAAATTGTTGACCTAAATAAAATATTTTGATAAACTCGCTTTTAACAGAATTATATATGGATATTACAATGAGGAGCAACCAACCCCCTTTTTTATTTGTTTCTCGCCTTACTGTTCAAAGATAAAGTCTATCTGTTATTATGTAGATACGTACTTTATACCATACAGAGAGAAACGTTGGGTGATTCACATATTATATTGTGCATTTACCTTGGATTTAGACTCCTAGAAATATTATTTCTTATAGACTAGACTCACACTCACTTAATATCATTATCACGGTTTACGCGTTAAAAATAGGCGGTATCTACTACTTACAAATATGAAGAATTCCTTGAATCATCTGTCAACGGCTAAATCAATTACTCCTTGTCGGAATACTAAAAAAAGGATGACTAGGTTTCTTTTATATAATCTATTCTATGCCCATACCATATATTCTTACATTGATTTGATTGTTTCGACGGATCCCAGAGGATCCATATTGGATATAAATTAACTAATAAAATAATAAAACTAGTAATTAGAACCGTAAGACATAAGAGTCAAAGTGGGCATTCGGTTATATTATATTGATCAAAAATGGAATTCCTGATCAAATGGATGTAGCAAAGAACTCGAATTGGGATATTTTTATTTATATGTATATACATACATATTTCTATATTTTATATATAATATATATATATTTATATCAATAAATTACGGGGTGATTAAGCCTATAATATTATATAAAATAATAATAAATTCCCAGATAAATATATCTTTATAATATACAGCCCGACTTTCGAATTTTATATTTATATAATAATCGATAGTGTGGTAGAAAGGTTCCTATATTTCTTTCTACCACACTATCAGATCTCATATACTGCTGATTTTAATCCGCTCATTTCATTTAAGACGCCGAATTTGAATCCCTTTCGTTTCTTCCATTATTGAATTGATAAGAACTAAGAAATCAAGTTTGATTCAAATTAATCATTTTGACTGACCGTTTTTACGTAAATAATAAGTAAAAAAGCAGTAGGAACTAGAATGAACAGCGCAGTAGCAATAAATGCGAGAATATTTACTTCCATAATTTCATCGTTTTTTACTTCATAATAACTCGGGATCTAATCCCATAAAACATAGAGATTCTAAATCTTTCTCCTGTAAATTCAATGGGGAGAATACATCCCGATGATATTGAATCGGATCAATATCATGAATAACAATATATGAGCTATCAAATCTATTCGTCGTTGAGAATGGAATAGTATAACATAGGAAGATCTTTTATCCATACGGAATAAAAAAATAATCATAATCAAAAATGGAATTCCTGATCAAATCAAGAATCCCGTTGAATTTATCATTATTCATTCTTTCTATAACCTACCGTCTTCTTTATATAATCCTATAAATAAATAATATAAAATAATGAGGTATTATCTGACCCATCTTCCACTTCCATTGGTCACAAACCCCATCAATAGTAGAAGTTCAATGGAAAAAAGAAGAAGAAATAATATTTCGAAAACTCAAATTCACTTTTTTGAGTTGGTTCTTTCTTCGATAAAGACCTTCCCCCTCAATTCAATGGGAATAAAAAAAGATTATGCATTCCCTCACTAAGAAAAGAAACGGGGGTGGATCCTTTCTTTGTTTGATCTTTCTTTTCTTATTATTAATAGAAAATTGGATTGGTAATGGGACACATATATATATAAATATAAAAAGTAAAGCGTGCAGTTTGAATGATATAAATTGATTGTTCAGGTTATAGAAAATCGGAGTTAGAAGAGGGGGGTAGCTTTAATTTAAAAAGTATTTTATCGAGGTAACTATGTTAAAGTGAAAATTAACTTCATTTTGCAATAAACGAATGAAAATTTGTGTATGTGCTCTGGTGAAAACATATGGGTATTCAACCCCCGTCCGCGGATCGGGAGCAATCAAAAAATTAGACAAGTACGGGATCTGTTGGAATCGTGCTACCAACAATTGTAACAATCCACATATGTCTATCCCCCACCAATCGGTCGGTATTAATTGAAATAATGGAAATTGCCGTATTTTCTCAATTCAATAAAATAAGAAATTCGAAACGAAAAAAAAAAAGAAGAAATAAGGACCCCCTCTGGGAATTAGATCCCCCCTTCGTCCCGCCACATAACAAAAAAGCAAGAGATGGGTTGATGGAATCAAGAGATTAATTGAGGGAATCATCGGATACTAGGTCGGGACTGACGGGGCTCGAACCCGCAGCTTCCGCCTTGACAGGGCGGTGCTCTGACCAATTGAACTACAATCCCAGAGAAATAAGGTATACAGCATACAATACATATTCTTAATGATTTGATTAAAACGATTTCGTATTGTAACAAAGAAAAAACGGAGAAAGGGGTGATATATTAATATCCGCATGGATATGGACTTTAGTGAGAACGATACGGATTACTAGTAATCTTATTGTCAAATCGTGTTAAATTAAATCGATTGAATTGATAAGAAATCTTTTAATGATAATGAAAAATAAAAATATATATTTTTATTCTTTTCTTCCACCCTTTCCCTATATTTAGGGATCATGATATGAATCTAGATCATTAAAAAATGAAGAATATACGGGAACAAAAAGGATATAACAATGTATGTATTCTTTTCTTTATCCCCCAGGCGTTTCCGGAGGAAAAATTTCTTATCTCATGATGGATCGGCGAATTCTTGGGCCGAGCTGGATTTGAACCAGCGTAGACATATTGCCAACGAATTTACAGTCCGTCCCCATTAACCACTCGGGCATCGACCCAGGAAGAATCAATTCTAGACTTATTGATAATACATGATCAATCTCCTTTCGTAGTACCCTACCCCCAGGGGAAGTCGAATCCCCGCTGCCTCCTTGAAAGAGAGATGTCCTAAACCACTAGACGATGGGGGCATATCCGCCCAATCGACATCATACTATACTCATAGTATGAATAGTTTTTTGTAATTGTCAATATAATGGAATGGTGTGACTAAATCCGAATAAGTTTTCCACCTTTCATGAACCGTTCAAAATTTTTATATTTATCATATCTTCATTAGAATATGATATATCCATATCATTTCCATATTTATTTATTCATTATATAATATATGAATTTCTATATATATAGAAAATAAACATTACTTCTCTATATGAAATGAATTAATGTTCTAATGTGTTATAATAATAATATAATATAATGAAGTATAGGATCCCCAACGATTTGTCCGAAAGAAAAGGTGAAACTACATTCTTCAACTTTCACCCATCAATTTGCGTATTGTTAAGATGAGATATGCCTATATCACAGCTAGGAAATTACGAAATGATA